CGTTTGATTCAATTCCTAAATAAGGAACTAGCCACTATGAGTCGAGTGCATATATTTATTACTGCATATACTTATTATATTACTTATTCTATTTTCTATTCTATTATACGAGATTCAAATATATGTACATAGATATATTTTATCCGCATAGCGGCTCATTTAGGAAGAATAAATTTTATTTACCTATTGAGTTTTACCTATTGAGTATAGTAGAGGTAAAATGGTTTATTGATATTGGATTTGAAAAAAATCAATGTAATGGATTATTTCAAAACCGATTCTAATTGAATTGATCGTCATCATAACGAAATTCATTTGATTGATACATGTACCCACCAATTCAACATAGATCCAAGATATTTCATTGAATCGTTGATAAATGGATTTAATTTGTCCCTCAACCTAATTCTTATTGAAAAACAATTTTCAATAACTTGTTGATCCCTATCCCTCTTCTCAGATTTCCAGATTGATTATCGTTTTTTAATTTCCTTTTCATTTCCCAGCTTAGTGTGAGATAGAAAGAGGCCCACCGAATCTTAACAATGAATGAATCAATGAATCAAAGTGAAAGAAATAAATGAAGTTTAACCTCCTCGACTTTTGCAGCAAAACAATCATTCCCCGAAAGGATTCTATCTTTTGCTTTTGTATTACTTTTTTTTTTAGTTTTTCGAATTTTTGGAATGAACAATTTTAAAATGTATTTTAAAAATGTATTGTATATAAATAAATCTATATAAATAGAAATGATGAATCAAAAAATTCTATGGAATTATGAAAGATGGAAAGATCCTTCTGATCGAGTCATATCATTACATTATATTGACAATTTCAAAAAACTGTTCATACTATGAACATAGTATAATGGCGGTCGGGCAAGTAGGCCCCCATCGTCTAGTGGTTCAGGACATCTCTCTTTCAAGGAGGCAGCGGGGATTCGACTTCCCCTGGGGGTAGGGTACTACGAAAGGAAGTTGATCATGGATTATCAATACAATAAAGACTCAAATTGCTTCTTCCTGGGTCGATGCCCGAGCGGTTAATGGGGACGGACTGTAAATTCGTTGACAATATGTCTTCGCTGGTTCAAATCCAGCTCGGCCCAATAATTCGCCGATCCACCATGAAATGATATAACCATTTGTTTTGTTGTTCTCCGTAAATGTCCGATGCGATCTGATATGGAAGAAGAAAAATCAGATACATCCCTACCGCTATTTATTTTATTTTTTTACGTTTTTTTTTCCACAAATTCAGATCTTGCTAATGATCTAGATTCATATCAGGATCTGGAAGTATAAAGTCTAAGGAAGGGAGTAAAGTAAATAAAAAAAATGACTCGTTTTTATTTTCATTGATTCCTTGAAATTGAAAGATATTTTTTTTTTTCAATCGATTTGGCAATAACGAAAAGATTACTAGTAATTCGTGTCGATCTCGCTAAAGTGTATATCCATATAGATATCAATATATCGGTCCTGCCTCTGTCAGTTACAACACGACGATTCTAATCTAAAATCGAAAAGGGTTTGAATGAAATCGTAAGAATCTGTATGCTGTACGCTTTTTCTCCCTGGGATTGTAGTTCAATTGGTCAGAGCACCGCCCTGTCAAGGCGGAAGCTGCGGGTTCGAGCCCCGTCAGTCCCGATGGATACAAATCCAATAAAAAAAAATACATCAATTCATTTCTCTATTTTCTGTGAAAGGGAGGCAAAATAACAAACAGAATTTCATTCCTAACAGGGATCCCTCTTTTTTTTTTTTAGTTTAATTTAAGAATTTAAAATAAGTTAATTTAAGAATTTAAGATAAGGGTTCCGCCGAAGAAAGACCAAACTCTTAAAAAAAAAAAGTAAAGAAATAAAATTTTTGAATTGAATTTGGTATGGATAAAAGATCTTCCTATGTTATACTATTCAATTCCCGACGATGAATCGATTTGCTAGCTCAGATATTGTTATTCATGATATTGATCCGATTCCATATCATCGAGATGTAATTTATACCATTGAAATTAATGACGAAAGATTTATCATCTCTATGGGTCTATGGGATTAAATCCCGAGTTATTGCCGAATTAAAGAGAAATGGAACGATGAGATTATGGAAGTAAATATTCTTGCATTTATTGCTACTGCACTGTTCATTCTAGTTCCTACTGCCTTTTTGCTTATAATATATGTAAAAACAGTAAGTCAAAGTGATTAATTTGACTTAAACTTGACTTCTTAGTTCTTATCAATGCATCAATGCAATGATTAATGAAAAAAGGATTTCAATTTCGGATCTTAGTCTTAAATGAAATGATCGGACTAGAATCATCAGTATTCTATGAAATCTGATAGTATGGTAGAAAGAAATAAAATCTATTTCTTTCTACCATACTTTCTATTATTTTAGTGTAGAAAGTTTGACTCTATTCTATAAGGATAGAGATTTAATATGGATCAATCTAAAATATGTATATTCATATATAGACTAGCAATCACGTATATGGAATATACACAGCATCCCAATTTTTTTTTTTTTTCTTGTTTCATTTTCATCTATTTGATTTGTATTGGTTCCAATCAATCTGAAATAATCAAAAGGCAACTCTTATTTTATTCTTCCGATTCGAATTTATGGATTTCTAATTATTTTCAAGACCAATCCCGGTATCATATTCAAAAAAAAAAAAATCAAGTAATCTTTTTAGCATTTCGAAATTGATTAAATAGTTGACAGATGATCCAGGGGTTCTATGGGAAACTTTTTCCTATTTCGCCAAAAGATTAGTAAAACCCAACCGATTTTAAACAATTGAACCATGATATGAAATGAGTTCAATAAAGCATAAATCCAATTTCGAAACTCAAATAATGAAACAAATAATAAAACAAGCGGTAAGCACGTAATATGTGACTCGCCCAAGGCAACGTCAATATCTTATTACGTGTAGTATCTCGTTAGCCTTAGACAACCACTATGTCTATCTTGTTTCCTACTATGTCTATCTTGTTTCCTATAGAAAGTGTGTATTCGCTTAATAACTAATAACAGAACTTTTTTCTTTTCTCTTTGATTTTTTCTTTTCTCTTTGAAATGAAAAAAGTTGGTTGAAAGGGGAGAATCAAAAAAAAAAAAGGAGTTCCACGGTTCCTCATTGTCCATATATAGCTTTCGTAAGAGCCAGTTCATCGAAATATCAATTTTAGGAAGAATTAGGTTGGAATAAATTTCCTATTATTTGTATTCCCTTGATTTTCAAAATACGAACATGGGAATAATTGAAATATTTGTTTGATTGAAAGAGTATTTTCTATTTCTATATTATCCATAGAATACATTACTTCACTAGACTTCAATAGAATTTTGAAATGCAGATATTTTTGAATTCAATTTAGAAATTGAATTAATGAATTAAATAGTGAAATCAAAAAAATTGGAGAACCCATCCATAAAACAATTGATACAGTTTGAGTTTGATCCCTCAATTCAATTAGTAGTATCTTTAGAGTCCACTTCTTCCCCATACTACGAGTGAAAGGGAAAATGTAAAGACTACCATTAAAGCAGCCCAAGCGAGACTTACTATATCCATGTAAATTATGTCTCCTATCTCTATCAATATGAAGGAATTTTTGTCATTATTGTTCACTAATAATAGTGGAATCACTGGGACAGAGTCAAAAAGGGATTAAAGGGATTCTGGCCTAAGACCATTGACGGAAGAATTCAATAAATCCAATTAAAACATATAACAAGTTCATATATGATTTCTCGTATAATCGGAAAACATTAAACACAAACAAAATATCCAGAGACATCCTTGGAAGTATTCTTGGAAGTATTAAAGGCATGAATGTTCCTAACAGGTAGGAATAGGAATAATAAGACCTATGTTTTATTTTGTTGCCTTCCATCTCATTAAGTAAAAAGCCAAAAAAAATATAGAATCAAGATAGATCACTTCGCATACTCCTATTTCCATTTGATCTAATCCTTATCGCCTCCCCAATTGTCTCTGTAAAACAATCGGAAAACAGCCTATTTAATTCTTTTACTATGGGTTACGAAAAAGAAAGAAGCTCTTTTTTTATATTTTTTTTTTAGAATTATATATTTCTATTTAAATAATATATAAAAAAAATGAAAAAATGAGACGGACACTACATTAGTAGTGGAGTGGAAAGACTACATATCAAGATTTACCGATTCCTTTTCACTACTAGAATCTTTCCTTGAATCCCAGGCGCAAGGATTTACAGCATTTTAGAGAACAAAACCTCCAGATGCTTAGAATTTAGAATCAAGGAAGTCTCAAGAGTCCTTTTCCCCCGCTGAAAAAAAAAAATTGTCAAGTTTTAAAATTAGCAAAACGGAATAAGCTATTTCGTGTCAATCAGGCGACACCCGGATTTGAACTGGGGAAAAAGGATTTGCAGTCCCCCGCCTTACCGCTCGGCCATGCCGCCAAAACGATACAAAATAAATATACGAGCATACCCCCCCCAAAAAAAAAAAAGGGGGGGGGGTTCTAAACTGCTTTTTTTTTTTCTTAAATTCGGTTTTACTTAATCCCATTCTTAAAAGGGATCCTTCCCCCTTTTTCTATTGAAAAAACAAACGTGCACTTTCAGTCACAAAAGCCAAAATTCACGACAAATCGGAACCGTTAACTAGTAACTATTAATTCATGAACAATTCTTTAATTTGAATCGAAAATGGTTTTTTCCTAATGAAAAAAGAATAAGAAAATCCAAATTGATACATAACTAATCAGTATTGATTTTTTTTTTTTCAATAAAAAAAAAATCCTTCTCCGTTTCAATTATACCAGCAATTATCAGTATATGTAAACCCTAGAACATAAAGTGTTACATAGATATTATCTAATCGGGTATCTTATCTGTATATAATGCCTATAGAAAAAGAGAATTTTCAGGAAATTCTCATGCTTCAATTTTGTTTTGACAATTTTTCGATTGAATAGAAAATCCAAATTGAATACGA